GTGTTTGATTGTTTGATTGTTTGATTGTTTGACTGTTTGATTGTTTGATTGTTTGATTGTTTGATTGTTTGATTGTTTGATTGTTTGATTGTTTGATTGTTTGATTGTTTGATTGTTTGATTGTTGTCACTTGGTTAGTTTAGGCTATATTAATCGTTTAACGATCGTTTACGATCGTTTACGATCGTTTACGATCGTTTGATTGTTGTTGCTAGGGGAGTTTCTTTAATATATTTTGGTTTGTGTTGTGTGTATGTGTATGAAATGTGTGGGTATTATTTATTAATGTAATTCCAGTACTAACGACATGTAAAAAATGTGTGAATAAAATTCATGATGATAACGTGGTTAAATTTGGTCGAAAGCTTCTAGTGTTGTTAAGAAAGTTAGAGGAAGTGTAAAAGTAAGAAATTATGTCCTACGAGCATTCACTAAATAGCAGCATAAGTAAGAGCTTGCGGAGACACCATAACCAGATGTAAAACAAAGTGCATCAGTGTCAAAATGATTCCCCATACACGCAAACCGTCTCATTAATCAACTCCTGAGGACTAGGACAGGACGAATACCATGTATGCTCACGTATATAGATTGTAAGTTCCCGTCGCACGGGGGGGTAGCCTGAAGACGCCCAGAAAAAAAAAGGGAACCAGCAGCGCCAAAAAGGAAAGATGCCGCGATTAAGAGAGACAATGGTGGTATATAGCCTACCAGATGTATCGGTGAAGAGCAAGGTTAAAGGATTAACCAAGTTACGGCCCTGATATAGGAACCAGAGGCGCAAAAGTGCAAGTTGTGTTAGGGGTGTAGGGGGAATGAATGGTCCTGACGCTAGTCATATAGGATCTTACAGACACCGGGTTGCTGATTTCACGTGAGAAGAACGATTAATAAATAACCTGGTCCGACAGCTACCGGCACGTCGAGAGAGGGTTGCATATTATGGACCGAACCATTCATATTATGTTCTAGAGCACTGTCGTTTACGAGCGGAGGGTGTATGCACGAGGTATCATTATTATGGGTTTAGTCCAGGTATTGTTATTAGTCCTAGATTATTGACTGAACATTCCTTGGGGTGAGACCGTGGGGGTGGAATGTATATCCGCAAATATGGGTATGGACGTAAAACATACATTAAATGTATATCCTACATTAATATGATGTATAATGGGGTATATAAATGAATGCACTATAATACATGGGGGGGTAGGGGGGGGTAGAATGTAGGGGTTTCTGTAGTTGAAATTACAACGGCGGTTTTTCAGGCCGCAGATTTTGGAGAAAAGCCAAGCAGAAATTTCTGATGACTTATTTTACGCTTTTTATGGGGTTGTGCTTTGTGTTAGGGGGGCTGGCGGTTGCGTCTAACCCTTCTCCGTACTATGGGGTGGTTGGGTTGGTATTGGCATCTGTTGTGGGGTGTGGATGGTTGTTGAGTTTGGGGATTTCTTTTGTGTCTTTGGTGCTGTTTATAGTTTATTTAGGGGGAATGTTGGTGGTTTTTGTATACTCTGTGTCTTTAGCGGCGGACCCCTATCCTGAGGCTTGGGGGGATTGGCGTGTTATGGGGTACGCGGTCGGATTTATTTTAGTGCTTGGTATGGGGTTGGTTGTTGGGGGGTTTGTTGAGCATTGGAATTTTGGGGTGGTTGCTGTGGACAGTGGGGGTATGTTTTCGGTCCGGTTGGATTTTAGTGGTGTGGCTATGTTTTATTCGTGGGGAGGGGGGTTGTTTTTGGTAGCGGGGTGAGGTTTGTTGCTGACTTTGTTTGTTGTGTTGGAGCTTGTGCGGGGGTTGTCTCGTGGGGCAATTCGGGCGGTTTAAGGGGCGTCAGAGAATAGTTTAATGTAAAATACCAGCTTTGGGAGTTGGAGATAGAGGTTTGAGTCCTTTTTTTCTGATTTGTTGGGGATGCAAGGGTAAACTCTAAGAAGGGGGGTAGTCTTCATTCTTTGGTTTATAAGACCAATGTTTTTTGTAAACTATTAGAGTATTTTTAGTAGTTTAGTATTTTGTTTTCTAGGGCTCCGGTGAGGGGGAAGAGAATTAGGAGGATAGTAAAATAGGTAAGGGAGGCTAGTTGGCCGATGATTATGAATGGGTGTTCTACTGGTTGGCTGCCGACCCATGTTAGAATGAGGAGGTTGGCAGTTAGGGTTCAGAATAGAAGTTGGGAGAGGGGGCGGAAGGTTATTGTACGTTGCTTGGATTTATGGAGGAGTGGAGCTAGGAAGAGGACTAGTATGGAGGCGGCCAGGGCTAGTACGCCTCCTAGTTTATTTGGGATTGAGCGTAGGATAGCGTATGCGAATAGGAAGTATCATTCTGGCTTGATGTGAGGAGGTGTGACTAGGGGGTTTGCTGGGGCGAAGTTTTCTGGGTCTCCTAGTAAGTTTGGTGAGAATAGGGCGAGGGTTATTAGTGGAAGGAATATGAGTATGAATCCTAGGATGTCTTTTAGGGAAAAGTAGGGGTGGAATGGGATTTTGTCGCAGTTTGATACGATACCTAGGGGATTGTTTGAGCCAGATTCGTGAAGGAATGTGAGATGGATTAGGGTGAGGCCTATGATTATGAAGGGGAGGAGGAAGTGTAAAGTGAAGAATCGGGTTAGTGTGGGGTTGTCTACTGAGAAACCCCCTCAGGCTCACTCTACAATGGTTTGGCCGATGTACGGGATGGCTGAGAATAGGTTGGTGATGACTGTGGCTCCTCAGAATGATATTTGTCCCCATGGTAGGACATAGCCTACGAAGGCGGTTGCTATAAGAGTGAGTAGGAGGATAACTCCTGTGTTTCAGGTTTCTTTGTATAGGTATGAGCCATAGTAGAGACCTCGTCCGACGTGCATGTAGATGCAGATGAAGAAGAATGAAGCTCCGTTTGCATGTAGGTTGCGGATTAGTCAGCCATGTTGTACGTTTCGACATGTGTGGGCAACGGATGAGAAGGCTAGGGTTGTGTCTGCAGTGTAGTGTGCGGCTAGTAGTAAGCCGGTTAGGATTTGTGTGGTTAGGCAGATGCCTAAGAGAGAGCCGAAGTTTCATCAGGCGGAGATGTTCGATGGGGTAGGTAGATCGATTAGGGAGTTGTTGATTATTTTTAGGAGCGGGTGAGATTTTCGGAGGTTAGGGGCCATTAATTTTGGTTTATGTCGATAGGATGATGATGAGAATGGAGAGGGCGAAAGTTCCTAAGTAGGTTTTGATTAATCCAGTGTGAAAGGTAGTTGAGGTTTTCGTTGCTATAAGTTGGAGGTCGGCAAGTCCTTCTGGGCCCATTTTTTTATATCAAGATAGGTCGACTAGGTGTGAGGCGATTTTTTGGCCGTTATTTAGTAGTTTTGTGGAGCTGAGGCGATGTATTAAGGGGTTGAAATATCCTAATATGGATGAGAAGTTTAGGTAAATGTTTTGTTTTGGTGGGGTTAGGGTGTGTGTTGTGTTTATGAGTTCTAGGGCCAGGATAATACCTAAGATTGTAATGGTGATGGCTGCAGTTTTTGTGAAGGTGGGTATGGTTATTGGGGGTGTTTTTGGGGGGGTTATGTAGGATGTAATGAGTAGTCCGGCTCCAATGCTGCCTAGACCAAGGCGGGTGATTGGATTAGTGATTGCTGGATTGTTTCCATTTATTGGGAGAGTTGTGGTTATGCGGGTGTGTCCTGTTTGGACTAATAGGGCTATGCGTAGGCTGTAGGTTGCAGTGAATGTTGTGCCAAGAAGTGTTAAGAGTAGTGCCCAGGTATTTAGGTAGGAGGTGTTTAGGTTTTCGATAAAGAGGTCTTTTGAGTAAAACCCTGCTAGAAATGGAGTCCCTATTAGGGCTAGTTTCCCAATGGTTAACCATGAGGTAGTTGTGGGGAGGATTTTCTGCAGGCCCCCCATTTTTCGAATTTCTTGTTCCCCGTTAAGGCTGTGGATAATTGAACCCGAACAGAGGAATAGTATGGCTTTGAAAAAGGCGTGGGTTGAAATGTGGAGGAAGGCTAGTTGGGGGAGGTTTAACCCAATAGTAACTATTATTAGTCCTAGTTGGCTTGAGGTGGAGAAGCCAATGATTTTTTTAATATCGTTTTGAGTGAGGGCCCATGTGGCGGCGAATAATGTGGATAGGGCCCCTAGGGAGAGGCATAGGGAGAGGGCTGTTTGATTGTTAGTAAGTAAGGGGTGTGTACGGATTAGAAGGAAGATGCCGGCTACTACTATTGTGCTGGAGTGGAGTAGGGCGGAGACTGGTGTGGGACCTTCTATGGCAGCTGGTAGTCATGGGTGGAGGCCGAATTGGGCTGATTTTCCTGTGGCTGCTAGGATGAGGCCGAGTAGGGGGAGTGTCGGGGTTTGGGTAGCAGAGAAGGTTTGTTGAATTTCTCAGGTGTTTATGGAAGAGGCAAGTCATGCTATGCTTAGGATCAGGCCGATGTCACCGACTCGATTGTAGAGGACAGCTTGGAGTGCAGCTGTGTTGGCTTCTGCTCGGCCATGTCATCAGCCGATTAGCAGGAAAGATATGATGCCTACTCCTTCTCAGCCGATGAATAGTAGGAATATGTTGTTGGCGATGGTTAGAGTTAGTATAGCGATTAGGAATATTAGGAGGTAGGAGAAGAATTTGGTGATGTATGGCTCTGAGGCTATATATCATGTTGCGAATTGAAGGATGGATCATGTTACAAATAGGGCAATGGGGAAGAATATTATGGAGTACTGGTCTATTTTTAGGCTAAGTGGGATTTTAAAGTTTGTGATGTATTTTCATTCTCAGTGTGAGGTGATGCTTTCTATGCCTGATTGTGTGAATAGCGTTATTGGTACGAGGCTGGTTAGGAAGGCGATTTTAACAGTGTGTGTGATGGTGGTTGGGGTGTTTTGGAATTTTTTCGATAGTAATGGGAGTAGTATTGGTATGATGATGATTACTATTGTAATGAGTATGGAAACATTAAGGAGCAGTGCGGGTTCCATTACTTTTACTTGGATTTGCACCAAGATGGGTGGCTCCTAAGACCAGGGGATTGCTGTTATCCTTTAAAAGTGAGGGGACTGAGGTTTTAAACTCAGATGCGAGAGTTAGCAGCTCTTGTTGGTTTGGACCTCCCCTCGGCAGGTAAGAAGGGTTTAACTTCTATTTTTAGAATCACAGTCTAATGTTTGGGTTGAAACTATACTTGCATGATGGGGTTCTAGAGATGAGCTCTGGTTTTAGGATGAGGAGTAGTATGGGTATAGTGTGGAGGGCTATTAGGAGATGTTCTCGTGTGTTCGAGTTTTGGATGGATGTTATGTGAGTTGGTAGTGTACCTCGTTGGGTTATTAGTAACATGAATAGGGTGTATGATGCGGTTAGTAGAGTTGCAATTCCAGTTAGGATGATTGTGAAGGAGGATCAATTGAATAGGGCAACTATGATTGTTAGTTCTGCTATTAGGTTGGTTGTTGGTGGTAGGGCTATGTTAGTTAGGTTTGCTAGTAACCATCAGGTGGCCATAAGAGGTAGGAGGGGTTGGAGGCCTCGTGTTAGGAGGAGAATTCGGCTGTGTGTACGTTCGTAGTTGGTGTTGGCTAAGCAGAATAATATTGAGGAAGTTAGACCGTGGGAGATTATTAGGATTATTGCCCCTGAGAATGATCAGTGAGTTTGGATTGTACCTGCAGCGATGACTAGGCCTATGTGGCTTACGGAGGAGTAGGCGATGAGTGCTTTTAGGTCGGTTTGACGTAAGCAGATGGAGCTAGTTATTAGTGCTCCTCATAGGGCTAAGGTGAGGAATGGGTAGTGTAGATGGGTTGGAAGGGGGCCTGTTAGGAGGGTAATGCGCATAATGCCATATCCTCCTAGTTTTAAGAAGAAGGCGGCGAGTAGTATTGACCCTGCGATTGGGGCCTCTACGTGGGCTTTTGGGAGTCACAAGTGGAGGCCGTATAAGGGTGCTTTTACTATAAATGCAGTTAATAAGGCCAGGCTTGATAAGAAGTTTGTTCATGAGTTAATGAGTATGGGGTGGGTAAATTCTAATATTGTTAGTTGTAATGTGCCCGTCTGTGTGTGTAGGTGTAGAATTGTGACTAGTAGTGGTAGGGAGCTAATGAGGGTATAGAATAGTAGGTAAATGCCAGCGCTTAGGCGTTCTGGTTGGTTTCCTCATCGTGTGATTAGGATTAGGGTTGGGATTAGAGTTGCTTCAAATGAGATGTAGAATAGTATTAGTTCTGTGGTTGAGAAGGCGAGGAGGATGAATGGTTGAATTATGATTAGGGTTGTGATGAAGATTTGTTTTCGTGCTGGAGGTTCGTGTTGGAGGTGGTTTTGGCTTGCAATGATTATAAGTGGGAGCAATCAGCAGGATAGGACTAGTAGGGGGGAGGAGGTTTGGTCAATGCCGGTTCATTGGGTTAGGTTTTTGTGTGGGTAGTATGTTGGAGTAGTTCATTGTAAGCTGAGGGTGGCGATCAAGAGACTGTGTGTGGTGGTGTTTGTTCATAGGAATTTTTGGGGGGATAGGAGGGCTGTTGGCAAGAGTATGATTGTGGGTAGGATGATTTTTAACATTGTAGGAGGTTTAGGTTATGTAGGTGGTCCGAGCCGTGGGTTCGTGTGGAAGCTACTAGCATCGCTAGGCCTGTGCCTGCTTCGCAGGCTGAGAATGTGAGTATAAATATTGGTATTAGTGTGGGGGATGTTGCTTGATTTTCGACGGGCCAGATTGATAGGGCGACGTATATGGATAGTATTATGCTTTCTAGGCATAGCAGGGCGGAGATTAGGTGAGTTCGGTGGAATGCTAGTCCTAGGCTGCTTAGGGTGAAGGCTGAGTAAAAGCTTAAGTGTAGGATGGACATAAAGAAAGTCATAGGGTTGGACTATGATTTGTTGAGTCGAATCCAACTGTCTTGGTTGGACTAACTTTCTGTTTATTCTGCTCATTCCAGGCCCCCTTGTATTCATTCGTAGATTAGTCCTAGTGTGAGTAGTAGGAGGATGATAGATGTTCAGGTTAGGGTGGTGGTAGGAGATTGAAGTTGGATAGCTCAGGGGAGGGGGAGTAGTAGTGCAATTTCTAGATCGAATAGGAGGAATAGGATTGCTACTGAGGAAGAATCGGATTGAAAATGGAAGGCGGGCGGATCCAAGTGGGTCAAAGCCACATTCGTATGGGGATAGTTTCTCTGAGTCTGGGTTGGTTTGGGTGAGTCAGAAGTTTAATGTAGTTAGGATGATGCTTAGGGTAAGGGATAGGGTGATTATGAATGTGATTATGTTGATTGCTCTTCTCTGGGGTTATACCAGATTTTAGAGATTGGAAGTCAATTGTAATTGATATACTAGAAGAGCATGACCCTCACCAGTAGATGGTTATATAGAGGAATAATCAGATAACGTCTACGAAGTGTCAGTATCAGGCTGCTGCTTCGAATCCGAAGTGGTGGTTTGAGGTGAAGTGGAATTTGATTAGTCGTAGGAGGCAGACTGATAGGAAGGAGGATCCGATGATTACGTGGAGTCCGTGGAATCCTGTGGCGACGAAGAATGTTGAGCCATATACACCGTCAGCGATTGAGAATGGTGCTTCGTGGTATTCTATTGCTTGAAGTGCTGTGAAGTAGAACCCTAGTAAGATTGTTAGAGTTAGTGCGTGGATGGCTTGTTTTCGGTTTCCTTCTGTGATGCTATGGTGGGCTCATGTTACGGTGACGCCTGAGGCTAGTAGGATGGCTGTGTTTAACAGGGGAACTTCTAATGGGTTAAGGGGTTGGATGCCTGTTGGGGGTCAGTGTCCTCCTAGTTCTGGGGTGGGAACTAGGCTGGAGTGGAAAAATGCCCAGAAGAAGCCCAGGAAAAAAAAGGCTTCGGATGTAATGAATAGGATTATTCCGTATCGTAGGCCTTTTTGGACTGGAGGAGTATGGTGACCTTGGAACGTACTTTCTCGTACGATATCCCGTCACCATTGAATTATAATTAAGATTATGGAGAGTAGGCCTAGGCCTAAGAGTTGTGAGGAGTTGTGGTGGAATCATATGATTAATCCTGAGGTCGTGAGTAGGGCAGCAGCTGCACCGAAAATAGGTCAGGGGCTTGGGTCTACTATGTGGTAGGAGTGTGCTTGGTGGGCCATTAAATGTTTTCTTGTAAGTATAGGCTTAGTAGGAGGACGAAGACATAAGCTTGGATTATAGCTACTGCTACTTCTAGGAGGGTTAGTAGGAGCAGGATTGTTGTAGTTAGGATAGATACTGTTGGTATGGTTGGGAGTAGGGCAATTGAAGCTGTAGAGATAAGTTGGATGAGTAGGTGACCCGCTGTGAGATTCGCTGTTAGGCGGACTCCTAAGGCTAAGGGGCGGATAAGTAAGCTGGTGGTTTCGATTATGATTAGTGCTGGGATCAGTGGGGTGGGGGTTCCTTCGGGTAGTAGGTGGCCTAGGGAGATTGAGGGCTGGTTTCGTAATCCTGTGAGGAGGGTGGCGAGTCAGAGTGGGAAGGCTAGGGCTATGTTTATTGATAGTTGGGTGGTGGGTGTGAATGTGTATGGTAGTAGGCCTAGTAAGTTGATTGTGAGTAAGAGTGTCATTAGTGATGTGAGGATTAGGGCTCATTTGTGGCCTTTCTTGTTTAGTGGTATTATTAGTTGTTTTGTGATTAGATGAAGGAGTCACGATTGGAGGGTGGAGAGACGGTTGGTGATTCATCGGTTGTTTGGCGATGGAAGTAGTAGGGCGGGGAAAAGTATTGAGATTAGGATTAGGGGGATTCCTAGGAGGCATGGGCTTGTGAATTGGTCAAAAAAGCTTAGGTTCATGGTCAGGTTCAGGGTGTGGTTTTGGTGGTTATGGTGGGTGAGCTGGAGGGGGAGTTGGTAGGAGTGAAAGGTAGGAGTTTTGGTTGAATAATTAGTGAAAAGGTTAATCAGGATGTTAGTATGATAAGGAATCATGGGTTCGGGTTGAGTTGTGGCATGTCATTAAGGAGGGGTGTAGTCCTCTTTCTCTAGCTTAAAAGGCTAGTGCTGGTTGCATAGCTTCTTAATGATTAGGATGATAGTAGTGAGGATCAGTTCTCAAAATGGGTAAGGGGTGTGGATTCTACTACGATTGGCATGTAGCTGTGGTTAGCCCCACAGATTTCAGAACATTGACCGTAGAAGATTCCTGGTCGGGTGGTAATGAATGATGTTTGGTTTAGTCGTCCTGGGATTGCATCTGTTTTTACTCCTAGGGTGGGGATTGCTCAGGAGTGGAGGACATCGTCAGCGGTGATGATAATGCGGATAGGGGATTCTATTGGGATAACAACGCGATGGTCGACTTCTAGCAGCCGGAAGTGGCCCATGGGTAGTTCAGTTGTAGGAAGTATGTATGAGTCGAATGTTAGGTCTTTGAAGTCTGTGTATTCGTAGGTTCAGTATCATTGGTGTCCGATAGCTTTTAAGGTAAGGTCGGGTTCATCAATTTCATCTATTATATATAGGATTTGTAGGGATGGGAGAGCGAGTAGAATGAGGACGATGGCTGGTAGGATTGTTCAAATTAGTTCTACTTCTTGGGCGTCAACGGTATTTGAGGATAGTTTTTCTATTAGTATGAGTGCTAGGAGGTAGAGGACTAGGCTGCAGATTGCTAATGCGACTATTAGGGCATGGTCGTGGAATTCAACGAGTTCTTCTATAATAGGCGATGAAGCGTCTTGAAATCCGAGTTGTGAGTGGTTGGCCATGGGAGATGTACGGGGTTTTCACCTGTGATTTAGCCTTGACAAGGTTATGTAATTGGTTTACTAACATCTCATAAAGAAAGAAGCATGAGCGGTTTAATGCGGTTGGCTTGAAACCAGCGTATGAGGGTTCGATTCCTTCCTTTCTTGTACTTGGACGAAGGCTGGTTCTTCGAAGGTGTGATAGGGGGGTGGGCAGCCGTGGATTCATTCGATGTTGGTGGAGGTTAATTCTGGTTGTAGGACTTTTCGTTTTGATGTGAAGGCTTCTCAGATGATGAATATTAGTATGATTACGGCTGTCATTGAGATTAGGGAGCCGATAGATGATATGGTATTTCATAGGGTGTAGGCATCTGGGTAGTCTGAGTATCGTCGTGGCATACCCGCTAGGCCTAGGAAGTGTTGTGGGAAGAAGGTTAGATTTACACCTGTGAATATGACTCCGAAGTGGGCCTTTGTTCATGTGGGGTGTAGGGTGAATCCGGTGAACAGTGGGAATCAGTGAGTGAACCCTGCTAGAATGGCAAAGACAGCTCCTATTGAAAGTACATAGTGGAAGTGGGCGACTACATAGTATGTGTCATGAAAAGCAATGTCTAGTGAAGAGTTGGCTAATACGATTCCTGTTAAGCCTCCAATGGTGAAGAGGAAGATGAAACCTAAGGCTCATAGTATTGGGGGATCTCATTTAATGGTTCCTCCATGTAGTGTAGCTAGTCAGCTAAAGACTTTAATGCCAGTTGGGATGGCAATGATTATGGTGGCGGATGTGAAGTATGCTCGGGTATCTACGTCTATTCCTACTGTGAATATGTGGTGGGCTCATACGATGAAGCCTAGGAATCCGATGGATAGTATGGCTCATACTATTCCTATATAACCGAACGGTTCTTTTTTGCCGGCATAGTAGGCTACCACGTGCGAGATGATTCCGAAGCCAGGTAGGATTAAGATGTAGACTTCTGGGTGGCCGAAGAATCAGAAGAGATGTTGGTATAGGATTGGATCTCCTCCTCCGGCAGGGTCGAAGAATGTAGTGTTGAGGTTTCGGTCTGTTAGTAGTATAGTGATGCCTGCAGCTAGGACTGGGAGGGAGAGTAGTAGTAGGACGGCAGTGATTAGGACAGATCATACGAATAAGGGGGTTTGATATTGGGATAGGGCTGGGGGTTTTATGTTGATAGCGGTTGTGATAAAGTTAATTGCCCCTAGGATAGAAGATACACCTGCTAGGTGGAGGGAGAAAATGGCTAAGTCTACTGAGGCCCCAGCATGTGCTAGGTTGCCAGCTAGTGGGGGGTAGACTGTTCATCCTGTACCTGCTCCTGCTTCTACTGTGGAGGAGGCAAGTAGCAGTAGGAAGGACGGGGGGAGTAGTCAGAAGCTTATGTTGTTTATGCGTGGGAATGCCATGTCTGGGGCGCCGATTATAAGTGGTACTAGCCAGTTTCCAAATCCTCCAATCATGATGGGCATGACTATGAAGAAGATTATTACGAAGGCATGGGCGGTAACAATCACGTTGTAGATTTGGTCGTCTCCTAGCAGGGTTCCTGGTTGGCCAAGTTCTGCGCGGATTAATAGGCTCAAAGCGGTGCCAATTATGCCGGCTCATGCGCCGAAAATTAAGTAAAGGGTTCCGATGTCTTTGTGGTTGGTTGAAAATAATCATCGATTGATGAAGGTCACAGGTAAGATGGCTGAGTGTCGAAGCGTTAGGCTGTAGTCCTTTTTACAGGGGTTCAATTCCTCTTCTTATCGACTCTGTGGTGAAGTTCATGTTGAGTTGCAAGCTCATTGATGTACACTGAAAGTGTGCCGGAGTCTTATTTTAGATAGAGGCCTGTTGGTTTGGGCATCTAGCTGTTAACTAGAGTTTTATGGGATCGAGGCCCATCTGTCTAGGTGAGGTCCTAGCTTAATTAAAGCGCCTGAGTTGCATTCAGGAGATGTGGGATAGTACCCTGCGGGTCTTAGCAGAAACTAAGAAGGTTTAACTCTTGTTTAAGGCTTTGAAGGCCTTCCGTTTGGGTTGATCCTAAGTTTCTAGATGGTGGTGAGGACTATGGGAGAGAGGGGTAGGAGTAGGGTTGATAGGGAGGTGAAGATGGCAATTAGAGTGTTTGTTGATTTGTTGGTATGCCATTGTTTTATGTGGTTTGTGGGGTTTGGTGGAAGTGTAATTGTTGAGTGGTATGCGAGGCGAAGGTAGAAGAATAGTCCTAGCAGTGAGAGTATGGTAATGATTGTAGCTGCTACGGTTATTTCTTGTTTAGTGAGTTCTTGGATGATGAGTCATTTTGGTAGGAAGCCTGTTAGAGGGGGAAGGCCTGCTAGGGAGAGGAGTGTTAGTATTAGGGCTGCGTTTAATGTAGGGATTTTTGTTCATGTAATTATTATTGTTGATAGTGTTAGGGTCTTAGTTGTATTGAGGGTAAGGAATACAGTGGTAGTTATTAAAGAGTATAGGTAGAAGGCTAGTAAGGTGAGCTTGGGGTTGTAGGTGATAATGATAGCTATTCAGCCTAAATGGGAGATGGACGAGAAGGCTAAAATTTTTCGAATTTGTGTTTGGTTTAATCCTATTCAGCCCCCCATGGCAGCAGAAGCAATGGCTATGAGTGTTAGTAAGGTTGGGTTTAAGGAGTGGGATGTTAGGAATAGAATTGTGATTGGAGGAAATTTCATAACTGTGGAGAGTAGTAGGGCTGTGGTTAATGGTGAGCCTTGAAGTACTTCGGGAATCCAGAAGTGGAATGGTACTAGGCCTAGTTTGATTGCAATTGCTGCTGTCAACAGGAGAGATGATACGGGCTGGTTTAATTGGGTAATATCTCACTGTCCTGTAAATCAGGCGTTGATTATGCTTGAAAAAAGAACTAGTGCTGAGGCGGTTGCTTGTACTAGGAAATATTTAATTGCGGCTTCAATGGCTCGTGGGTGGTGAGATTTTGAAATGAGAGGAATGATGGCAAGGGTATTAATTTCTAGTCCGGCCCAGGCCGATATTCAGTGGTTGCTTGAGATTGTGATGGTTGTCCCTAGGAGTAGACTTGTGAGGAAAATTAGTTTTGCGTGTGGGTTGATTAGCAAGGGAAGGGGTTAAACCATCATTTTCGGGGTATGGGCCCGATAGCTTTTTTAGCTGACCTTGCTAGGAAATAATATAAAGGAAGTATGGGGAGTTTTGATCTCTCCTGTGTAGGTTCAATTCCTACTTTTCTAATTTTAGTTAGGAAATGAGAGGGCTGGTGTACCTCTATGTTCACTTTATCATAGTGACCCTTTGACGTTCAGGCACATTTCCTTAAATAAGGAGGCAGGCCTGCGTAGGAGATTGGTATGCTTGTGTGTCAAATGCATAGTGCTAGGGTTAGGGGGAGGAAGTTTTTTCAAAGGAGGTGCATAAGCTGGTCGTAGCGGAATCGTGGGTAAGAAGCTCGGATTCATAGGAAGCCTGAGGAGAGGAGAAGGACTTTGGTGGCTAGGGCTACTGGGTATAGTTCTGGAGAGGGATTAAGTGAGCTTGGGTTTAAAAATAGGATAGTGGTTAGTGTATTTATTAATATGATATTTGCGTATTCAGCTAGGAAAAACAGGGCAAACGGGCCTGCGGCGTACTCTACGTTGAACCCTGAAACTAGTTCGGATTCCCCTTCTGTGAAATCCAATGGGGCACGGTTTGTCTCAGCAAGCGTGGAAATGTATCATATTATTGCAAGAGGCCAGGAGGAAAAAATAAGGTATAGCGGTTCTTGGGTAATAGCTAGGGTGCTTAAAGTGTAGTTTCCGCTTAGTAGTATTATTGATAGGAGGATGATGGCTAGTGTTACTTCATAGGAAATGGTTTGTGCTACTGCTCGTAGGGCCCCGATGAGTGCGTATTTTGAGTTTGAAGCCCACCCTGATCATAAGATTGAGTATACTGCTAGGCTTGATATGGCCAGGAGGAAGAGTAGGCCCAGATTTAAGTCGGTAAGGGGAAAGGGGAGGGGAAGGGGGATTCAGATTGTGATTGCTAGGAGAAGGGCTAGAATGGGTGTTATAATAAAGAGGAATGGAGAAGAAGTGGATGGGCGGATGGGCTCTTTGAGGAATAGTTTTACACCGTCTGCGATAGGTTGGAGTAAGCCGAAGGGGCCTACAATGTTTGGGCCCTTTCGGGCTTGTATATAGCTTAGGATTTTTCGTTCAACTAGTGTTAAGAAGGCTACAGCGATTAGGATTGGGATTGCATATGATAGGGATATGATGAGGTGGTTTAGGGTCATGGGTAGCTAGGGAGAGGATTTGAACCTCTGGGTAAAGGGCTTAAGCCTTTTGCATTTGCCCAAGCTCTGCCACGCTAGCGGTCCTTATCTGGGATTGTGAGGAGGGGCCCTCTTGGTAATTTAGTTGGGCTCATTACTTGAGAGGGGAGGCGTGCTTGGGGTATTGGCCTCACTTTCCCGGTCCTTTCGTACTGGGAAGGTTTAGTCATAGATAGAAACCGACCTGGATTACTCCGGTCTGAACTCAGATCACGAGGACTGTTAATCGTTAACAAACGAACCCTTAATAGCGGCTGCACCATTAGGATGTCCTGATCCAACATCGAGGTCGTAAACCCCCTTGTCGATACGGGCTCTTGAAGGGGATTGCGCTGTTATCCCTGGGGAAGCTTGGTTCATTGGTCAGTTGTACTGGGTCTAGGTTACTATTAGTACGTTGAGGGGTTGCTCTTGGTTAAGAGGTGTGGTCTTGGTTTATGGAGGGTTTGTTTTTCTCCAAGGTCGCCCCAACCGAAAAATGCGGACCAGTTTTCGGGGTTCGGTGGGCCTGGTAGGCTTGGGGTGTGGTGGGTAGTGGTCGCTGATTTTTAAGTTCCACAGGGTCTTCTCGTCTTATGTGTTTATTCCTGCTTTTGCACAGGAAGATCAATTTCACTGATTACCTATGAGAGACAGTTAAGACCTCGTTTAGCCATTCATACAAGTCTCGATTTATGAGACAATTGATTGCGCTACCTTTGCACGGTTAGGATACCGCGGCCGTTGAACGTCGGGTCACTGGGCAGGCATCACCTTCAATACTTGTTAGGCTGAAGGCTATGTTTTTGGTAAACAGTCGGGCCTTGGGTTTGCCTAGTTCCTTTTATAGGTTTTAATCTTTCTAATGGGCGCACCTGGGTTGGGTTAACAGGGTGAGTTTAATGTTTAGTCTTGTTAGTTTTCAACATTAGCTGTAGTCTGTTAATAATGTGATGATGTAAGCTTGCGCTCGAGAGGGAAGGGTCCCTAGTTACTTATTTTAGCATTAATTCTCCTATTGTCATAGGTTGGCCTGTTAGGGGTAAGGGAATCGTATTGCTTTTGAATTTTTTTTAAGGTGAGCTTTGACGCACTCTTCGTTGGTGGCTGCTTAAAGGCCTACGGTCTTGGGTGGGAGGGTGTTATCCGCTAGGGGAGATTGTATTCTTTTTAAAGGAGCTGTACCTCCTTAAATTACTCTTGATTTTGCTTTTAGGGCAGTTTAGGTCGTGATGTCTGTTTGGAAAAATCGAGAGGGAACTTAGATTCGTTTCACAGGCAACCAGCTATCACCCAGCTCGGTTGGCTTTTCACCTCTACTAACAAGTCATCCCACTCTTTTGCAACAGAGACGGGTTCGCTCAAATGTAGCTGCTTGTGAGTAGCTCGCTTGGGTTTCGGGGTGACAAGCTTTAGTTCGTTTTGCTTGGTTGTTTCTTGCTAAACCATGATGCAAGAGGTATAAGGGTTTATCTTTGCTGTTTGTTGCTTTAGTCTTTCATTGCTATTTCATCTTTCCCTTGCGGTACATAGGTTTCTATCGCGCCAAGTGTCTTTTCTATCGCCTATACTAAGTTGAAGGAATGCTTTAGTTCTAGTGGTAAGTGAGTTTTGGTTGCTTGCTGCTAGGGCTATGGTTGGGCTAGAGTTGGGCTTCAAGACGATCTGATAAGTAGCAGATATCTTTCAGGTGTAAGCTGAATGCTTTGCGTTATAGCTACGTCTTGGTGCTAAGTGCACCTTCCGGTACACTTACCTTGTTACGACTTACCTCGTCTTTGGCTGATTGGTGGTTTATTTACTTAGGGGTTCATAGCTTGTCCGGAGGGTCCCGGGCGGTATGTACGTGCCTCAGAGCCGACTTAAAGAGGACATTATTATTTCTCTTTACTGCTAAATCCGCCTTCTAGGGGAGAGTTTCAGTCCCCTTTTCGTGAGTCTTCTATTTTAGAAAATGTAGCCCATTTCTTCCACTCCATGGGCTATACCTTGACCTGTCTTATTAGCGCGTGGGGAGGGGCTATTGTGCCCACTGTAGGGCTCTCAGAAGAGGTGAGCTGGCGACGGCGGTATGTAGGCTGCGTTGGCAAGGAGTGGTCGGGTGGATCGTGGGTTATCGATTATAGAACAGGCTCCTCTAGGTGGGTTTGGGGCACCGCCAAGTCCTTAGAGTTTTAAGCGTTTGTGCTCGTAGTTCCCAGGCGGATACTTCAGTGGGGGTAAGTATCGAGATTTAGGGCCAGGCATAGTGGGGTATCTAATCCCAGTTTGTGCCCTAGCTTTCGTGGGGTTTAATCAGTCATGGTTGCTAAGATTGTTTTGACAATGGTTTTAGATGCAGCTTAGGCTTATGACAGCTCAGTTGCATTTTGATCTTAGTTGTTATGATAGCATAGTACCACTCTTTACGCCGTGTTACGGTTAATTTGGGTCTCTTGTATGACCGCGGTAGCTGGCACAAGATTTACCAACCCTAGGTGTTGCCATAACTAAGTCAAGCTTTCACTTATTGCTTAATGTTAATTACTGCTGAGTACCCGTGGGGGTGTGGCTAGGCAAGGCGTCTTAGGCTACAGCTATGGGTGTGCCTGATACCTGCTCCTCCTGCCTAGAGGGATTAGGGATTGAGGGCATTTACACTGGGGCGCGGATACTTGCATGTATATGTTTGGCAAGAATTAACAGTAAGGTTAGGACTAAGTCTTTTGTCCCCGGGTGTTTGTGTGGGCAACCATCTTGGCATCTTCAGTGCCATGCTTTAGTTTGTAAGCTACGGGGAC